TTCACTCCGATAGTATCATAGATCGGAATCGATGCAAAGGGAATGAATGCATTTCCACACTATAATAAATAAATAAGTTAAGTGGAATAGATAGAACATTGGATCATGCCACATCACTTATTCTATTCTACGGATCTTACGGAGCCTATTCGTGGATAACATGATTCGGGTATGATCATAGAAAATATTCTCCTCAAGCGAACCGGCCTATCCTCTGCTACGTAGGGGACTTACGTTTTGGTTGGATGCGGAGACACGTTTGGTTGTGAATTCCAACGTGGCAAATAAAATCATATATCTGCATGGCTAAATCAATAGTTCAAGTCACACACTCCCATAATCCATCCTCTCTTCGGAAAATTCACTTCAACTATTCGTATCAAATAAGGAATACAATACTTCCGAGTTGAAGAGAAGTATCCAAAAAACATGTCTTATTTTTTCAATAATCCATATTTGTAGCAATGAAATACTATTGTCCTCCCCGATATATGATCAATTACAAATATCTATGATATGTCTTCTCTATAAAGGACCGGAAATACCTTGCTTACGTATCATTGGAAAGTGCATTAACATAAATACGGCAGTAAGGAGAGGCAATACAAAAGTGTGTAAACTATAAAAACGAGTTAAAGTGGATTGGCCCACACTAGCACTTCCACGTAATAACTCTACTAAAGGCGATCCTATTACAGGAATAGCTTCAGGTACGCCTGTCACAATTTTTACTGCCCAATAACCAATTTGGTCCCGAGGTAAGGAATAACCAGTTACACCAAAAGATGCAGTCAATACAGCCAAAACCACACCCGTAACCCAAGTTAATTCGCGAGGTTTTTTAAATCCACCTGTGAGATACACACGAAATACATGCAGGATCATCATGAGAACCATCATACTTGCTGACCATCGATGAACTGATCGGATTAACCAACCAAAGTTGGCCTCAGTCATGATGTATTGAACAGAGGAAAAAGCCTCTGTAACGGTTGGACGATAGTAAAAAGTCATAGCAAAACCCGTAGCTACTTGTACTAGAAAACAAGTAAGTGTGATCCCCCCTAAACAATAAAATATGTTGACATGAGGAGGAACATATTTACTAGTTATATCATCTGCAATCGCCTGAATCTCAAGACGTTCCTCAAACCAATCATATACTTTATTGAGATAGGTAACCCAATGGAACTCCCCCTCTGAGAACCGTATATGAGAATTTCATCTCGTACGGCTCAAGCGGAAACACACAAATACTGATTTCAACGGATATATAATAGAAAGTTAAAAACTTCATTAACCACTTGATTCGATTTGCCTCGAAGATACGAAGTAACAAAAATCCGGAATCTCTTCTTTGTGATGATAATGCCAAAAAATATCAAGTTGGCTCATCTGTCTTTCTTTATGTTGATCGTTACAGGCCTCTTGAATCTTCTCTTCCCTATTTTTTATTTGTTATTTGATTTATTGTTTTTTTTTGTGCGTACTGCGGATTTACTCTTGTTTTACTATTGATAGGAATTCTCTTGTTGAGACCCTATGAATCAATTGAAACCTCAGATTCATACTAGAACCACGATGATTTAGCCTCAAGCTAAACTCAAAGGTTCTCTGAGTAAGAACCTTTGATGATCACTTATTGAATGAATGGATGTAATGACTCAACAAAATCTAGAGAAAGAGTTATCCTTCGGTCAAAATAAATCTGAAGGAATAAAATTCGTTTGATTTAGGAAATACCTATTTGAATTTTTTTTGAGTCCGGTTGCGAGGTCTGAATAAATAGTAGGTATGAATCATAGTTCAAATATTTCTTTTCTTGATCTATTCTATATATTCCGTGCCCCAGATACTAGAATAAATATCCGACGAGGTAGAATCATCTTGATAGAGATAACAGGTCCATTCTATGTATTATCAATAGGATCAATTATAACAAGTCACACACTCATATTCCGGAAATACCAAAACAAATAAATTCCACGGTCGAACTACCAGAATAGAATGGTCTAGAAATCCAAGTCTAAAGTAATTTTTTCTTTGATTGAAAGACTAGGACTTCATAGTTCTTATAAACCTAACTCATTGAAATTCCATCCAGTAAAACGGAAGAATTATAAATTTCCAAAATAATAGATAGGAATATCGCAAATAGAGCCATTGCGACCCCCATAAGTGGTGTAGTCCCCCATCCCGGAGCTACTTTACCATATTCCGAATTCAATGGTTTCAATAAATCCCCTACAGTAGTTCGTCTTGGCCCAGATCTAGAACTATCCTCAACGGTTTGTGTAGCCATAAATCCTATTTAATGATTGGTTGAGATCTGTTGACTTTGTATACTATTCCGTTGTAGTTGTAAATAAACGATCTTATCGTAGATCCATTGTGATCTTGAAATTATCTAAAAATGGAAACAGCAACCCTAGTCGCCATCTCCATATCTGGTTTACTTGTAAGCTTTACTGGGTACGCCTTATATACCGCTTTTGGGCAACCCTCTCAACAACTAAGAGATCCATTCGAAGAACACGGGGACTAGTTGAAGTAATGAGCCTCCCAATATGGGAGGCTCATTACTTCAATTAAATTATTTCGAAAGGTTATTTCATTTTTTTAGTCGGAACCTTAGGTGGTTCTCGAAAAAAGATAGCGAAAAAAATTATCCCTAAAGTCGAGACTAAAAGGAATGTATAAACCAATGCTTCCATGGATTCGATCGTGGTTTACAATTATAGCTTCCACACCTATTCATTTGGGATCATTTACCATATCATATAAAGAAAGAAAAAAAGTCAAAGAAAAGATGGTGATTCAAGTCAAGATTTCTCTGATACCCAATGTCAAATAAAAAAAAATAGAGGCGAAAGATACCACAACAATGTCGTATCAGACTACTTGTCTCCTTGTAGTTGGATCTCCAAGTTTTTGGAATGCTCCAAATTCCACTTGAGCATCCAAATCTGGATCAATACCAGCAAAAACATCTCTGAACAAGGTTCTAGCGCCATGCCAAATGTGTCCGAAAAAGAAGAGCAAAGCAAACGTAGCATGCCCAAAAGTGAACCAACCCCTTGGACTGCTACGAAAAACACCATCGGATTTCAAAGTAGCCCGATCTAATTCAAAAATTTCACCTAATTGGGCACGTCTAGCATATTTTTTCACAGTAGCAGGATCAGAATAACTTACTCCATTAAGTTCGCCACCATAGAACTCAACAGTAACACCTACTTGTTCAACACTATACTTTGATTCTGCCCTTCTAAAAGGAACATCAGCTCTCACAATTCCGTCTTCATCTACCAAAACTACCGGAAATGTTTCAAAAAAAGTAGGCATACGACGTACAAAAAGCTCGCGCCCTTCTTTATCTCTAAAGACGGGGTGTCCTAACCATCCAACAGCAATTCCATCCCCATTGTCCATTGAGCCTGCTCTGAATAATCCCCCCTTTGCCGGATTATTACCAATATAATCATAAAAAGCTAATTTTTCGGGAATTTTAGACCAAGCTTCCGATAAACTAAGATTTTCGGCTAGCCCGGCACTAACTCTTCGATATATTTCTTGCTGAAAGTATCCCTGATCCCACTGATAACGAGTAGGACCAAATAATTCGATTGGGGTAGTTGCTGAACCATACCACATAGTTCCAGCAACAACAAAAGCTGCAAAAAAAACAGCAGCGATACTACTGGAAAGTACAGTTTCAATATTGCCCATACGTAATCCTTTGTATAGACGTTGAGGCGGACGAACACTAAGATGGAATAGGCCTGCTAATATGCCCAATGTACCCGCTGCAATATGATGAGAGGCTATTCCTCCCGGAACAAAAGGATCAAAACCTTCCGCGCCCCACGCTGGATTTACAGATTGTACTTTTCCAGTTAGTCCATAAGGATCGGACACCCATATTCCAGGACCATACAAACCTGTTACATGAAATGCGCCAAAGCCAAAGCAAGCTACCCCTGAGAGAAATAAATGAATTCCAAAGATCTTGGGCAAATCCAAAGAAGGTTTTCCCGTACGTTCATCACAGAATATTTCTAGGTCCCAATATACCCAATGCCAGATAGCTGCCAAGAAGCACAAACCGGAAAACACTATGTGTGCCCCTGCCACACCTTCATAACTCCAAATACCCGGATTTGTTATAGTTCCTCCTGAAATACTCCAACCACCCCACGAATTGGTTATTCCTAAACGAGTCATGAAGGGTATAACGAACATACCTTGTCTCCACATCGGATCAAGAACGGGATCAGAGGGATCAAAAACCGCTAATTCATATAAAGCCATCGAACCAGCCCAACCAGAAACTAGAGCTGTATGCATTATATGAACAGAAAGCAATCGACCGGGATCATTCAATACGACAGTATGAACACGATACCAAGGTAAACCCATGGAAATACCTCTTTATCAAAGAAAAATAGACACTATGCCGCTTTATTTTATCGCATTTGAAAAGACTATATATACTAACCATGTACCTAACCTTTTCAGTAGATTCCGTATCAGAAAGGATTAATATTTATTCCATTCCATTGAAAATAACGTGAAAATAACGGAACAATTTAGTTCGTAAGAACAAAGAGAAGCAGATCTATTCTATACCCGATAAGTACCAATACGCAATGGGAGGATTGGTCCCATTTTTGGGGAACGAATGGATAGATACTTGTTTATCATTCGAACGATCGATTTCTCTGTCTTACTCTATAAACTTTCCAATCTATGTATCAAATAGAATAAAGAGAAAAAAGGGATGAAGACAATAAACCATTGATTGTTACGTTTCCATATTAAAGTGAAGTATAGTACTAAATTTTTTTCTTTAATTTAATGCCCATTGGTGTTCCAAAAGTACCTTTTCGGAGTCCTGGAGAGGAAGATGCGGTTTGGGTTGACGTATAGTGCGACTTGTCAGACATATTGGGTCATATGGGATTTACCCGTTCTCTCCCCTGATCGAGATATCCTCTGTTTCGCCCAAGAGATATTGTATTGAGTGAGGCATCAATCAATCATTCGGAGCGTGAAGTGCAATTAGATCAATTTATTTTATATTGGGGATCAATATTATCAATTTAGAAGAATTTATGGTTTACTTGGACTGATAAAATAAAGTATCCAGGCTCCGTTCAGAAAATACCAAATCGATAACAAATTGTTAATATAATATATGTATGATTACCACTTGTATCATAAATGATTCTTATACCTACTATTACTATAGTAGTGATAGTAGTGATCCCAAATTGCCGACCAACGGAATAGTATGATGAATACATCAAATAGTTTTGGGAAAGCAAGACACGAAATTAACAAAAAAAAAGAAGTCATAACAAAAAAATGGTACTGAGACCATTTGTCCTATATGTGCAAATAGAATTCGGGCAGATCTTTTCCCGGGGTAGACCATGAACCTAAAAGAATTGAAAGGGCCCATTCAGGAACAAGACAATGACATCGTTATTTTAATATCGATGAAACAATACATCAATGATAGGTTAGTTTAATAAGTTCAGTAATCTCTTTTTTTTTTTTTAGAGGGAAGGGAGCCTAAACTCATCTCGTTTTTTTTAATAGAAGACCTTTCATTAAGAAAACCTGTTACATAAAAAAAAAGAAATAAAACTGGAATCGACACATTGATTCTTTTTTTTCTTTTTCGCAATTTTTTTTGAACCGTATGTATCCAAAGGTGCACGTACGGTTCCTAAGGGATGCAATTTTGTCCTAATCAACCGACTTTATCGAGAAAGATTACTTTTTTTAGGCCAAGTGGTTGATAGCGAGATCTCGAATCAACTTGTTGGTCTCATGGTATATCTCAGTATAGAAGATGGTACTAGGGATCTTTATTTGTTTATAAACTCTCCCGGCGGATGGGTAATACCAGGAATAGCCATTTATGATACTATGCAATTTGTGTCACCTAATGTGCATACGATATGCATGGGATTAGCCGCGTCAATGGGATCTTTTATTCTGGTCGGAGGAGAAATTACCAAACGTCTAGCATTCCCTCACGCTTGGCGCCAATGAGTTTTTATTTGATTGAAAAAAAAAAGAAGACTATGCCTTCGCCACATTGATTATAAAAGAAAATTATAAGTAATAATAGCATGGCACTTCGGGTTCGATATGAACAAACCATTATTGTTTTTTCATAACATGAGATTTTGTATCGAGATAGTAGTATGAAATAAAGGTTATTTCCGATTTGATCTTATGTGTCGGGAGTACATTTCAGTGTCACAAACCATTTTTCTTCCACACCAGAAGTCTCTTTCTGATACTTATGCTATGAAAGAAAGAGTACGAAAATGAAAAAAAAAAAAGATCATTTTTTACTTATTTGATCGTATCAAAAAGAAACTTTGGGATTGCTAAATCACAGACGAGATAAATATATAAAGTAACAGAACCATCATAGTATTCTTTTTTACTTCTATGAAAGGAAGGGTGGTAAATGGATCATTCAACGATCTGGATTAGATGGATTCTATTTATTTCTTCGATAGAATAGAAGAGAAGAAAAAGTCAATTCCATTGCGGAGCCGTATGCAATGAACAAAAGATGCCTGTACGGTTATTCAATTCTATTTGATTTTTTTTTCTTGTTATTTTTTTATCCCCTACTTTAGTTTAGCCCAATCATGCGAGATAGAAGAACCGTTCATGATGTTATATCAATATCATCAGGGTTATGATTCACCAACCTGCTAGTGCTTTTTATGAGGCACAAGCAGGGGAATTTATCCTGGAAGCGGAAGAACTACTGAAACTTCGCGAAACCATAACAAAGGTTTATGTACAAAGAACGGGCAACCCTTTATGGGTTGTATCCGAGGATATGGAAAGGGATGTTTTTATGTCAGCAACAGAAGCCCAAGCTCATGGCATTGTTGATCTTGTAGCGGTCGAAAATTAAAATACTGGGGATTTCGTATAAATCCATTTTATTTCAAACCATAATTAAAATTTTCTGTGATTTGATATTGAATAGAAATAATTCATGATGATCAATCATCAGGTTAAGATCGATCTAAACCAACCCATTTTATTCTATATATACATATATATACATACGACATGCCAACTATTAAACAACTTATTAGAAACACAAGACAGCCAATAAGAAATGTTAAAAAATCTCCCGCTCTTAGAGGATGTCCTCAGCGTCGAGGAACATGTACTAGGGTGTATGTGCGACTCGTTCAGATCATAAGTTCGAACAAATGAGACAATTTTTTCAGTATCAATGACCGGTACCAATGAATAGGATAGATAGAGAAGATCTATCATATACCCATATTGTATATGGAATTTATGGTTTCCATTGGTGCAAATCCAATCATCTAGATTTGAAATAAGAAGCAATTCCCCATTGGTAGCAAATGGTTATCCATTAAGCGGAGGAAATGGTATCATAAGAAGCAAAAAGGTTATGCTCCTTTTCTTGAAAGAACGGACTAACAGGGTCAGCTACCTAGCCAACTTTCATAATTAAATGCCGTCACTGTACGGATAACTCTTTTTGTGAAAAGAGCTATTACTGTAGATAGGTAGAGCCAAAGAGTGTGAACTATACAAGTTAACAATAACATTTGATTAAATGAAAGAAGAGGCTCCGGTGTATAGAGAGGACCTCACCGTTTAAGAGGTAACCATAGAAACGATGGAACCCACTATTTTTTTTTTTATTTAGTATCGTTCTAATTTCTTATTTCCAGTGAAATAAATGGAAGGAATAGAATACAAAATCGTGGTTGGGAAGGTCATAGTAGCAAAAGCCATTGGAATTGATATTTTATATATCGGAATAATCCGTTTTGTTATTAATCGACCGGGGAAGGGGAAAAGGATGACTGAAAGAAGAGAAATCAATTAGTTATTCATTAAGCTTTAATCTGATTCAATGACCAGAGTTAAACGAGGATATACAGCTCGGAGACGTCGAACAAAAATTCGTTTATTTGCATCAACCTTTAGAGGGGCTCATTCAAGACTTACTCGAACGATTACTCAACAGAAAATGAGAGCTTTGGTTTCCTCTCATCGAGATAGAGGCAGACAAAAGAGGGATTTTCGTCGTTTGTGGATCACTCGGATAAACGCAGTAACTCGTGAGAATAAGGTATTCTATAGTTATAGTATATTAATACACAATCTGTACAAGAAGCAATTGCTTCTTAATCGTAAAATACTTGCGCAAATAGCTATATCAAATAAGAATTGTCTTTACATGATTTCCAATAAAATTATCAAATAAAGGAGATTCAAAAGTAATATACAGGAATGATTGAAAGGGAATTCCCCGGAGAATGAACTCCGGGAAGATATAGAATAAAAATAAATTAAGATAAGTAGTAGAAATGAACGAACATGTTTCAATAAAAAAAATATTTCTTCTTCTCCCCCATTTTTGTTTCTTATATTATAACACAAGAATCAAATCAGGATTCTAGGCCTTTTCGAACAAAACATCAATCTGAGCTTGAGTTCCAATTGGATTTTTGAGTCAATTGAGGAGTATGCCTATTTATTTCTGGTTCTAGGACCAGTAGTTCTTGGGATCGACTCAGCTCTCTCAAATTGTTTCTCATTATTAAGAAAAGGTAACAAAGATAAAATACGAGCTTGTTTTATAGCAATAGTAATTAATCGTTGTTGTTTCAAGGTCAATCTATTCACTCGTCTAGATAATATTTTTCCTTGTTCACTAATAAATCGACTAATTAAACTCATGTTTCTATAATCGATTCGATCCCCCGATCCAATTGGGGGCAAACGCCTACGAAAAGATCGCTTGTATTTACGAAAAGGTTGCTTGGATTTATCCATGGTTTATTCCTTATCTCTAAAGTTCAATTTATTTATTCATTTCGGATCCAACCGAAATAGGCTTTGATTCATATATTATTTCATTCATATACTATATATCTATACACATGAAAGAATATCTACATAAAATCGGGTTTGATTTGTATATATTATGTATATTATATATGTTAAGTTCTTACTCTTCCTGTCCTGTTCTTTGGAAAGATCGAACACATGATGTTTCCTTCGATCTATTTCTTGATTTCCCCATGAATCGTATGCTTATGACAATAGCGACAAAATTTTTGCAATTCTAATCGACTGGGTGTATTGTGGCGATTCTTTTGAGTAATATATCTAGAAATGCCCCGCGATTCCTTATTGACACTATTTCGGACACAACTGGTACATTCCAAAATAACTCTGACTCTGACATCTTTACCCTTGGCCATGAACCTCCTTTAGATTTTGTATCGACTTAACTTAAGTCTTATATTTTTGATCCGAACCGAAGAAGAAGAAAAAAATAAATAGAAGTTACTAGTTATAAATTCCATTTCTAAGCATTTCATTGTAATTCTTCTTATTATCTTATCTAATTAATTTATTATCTAATTAATAGAATATGTATTAATATAGTATATATTAAGTTAAGTAATACAAAATAGAATAATAATTAAGTAATACAATTTCTTTCTAACTATCAATTATTTCTATCCTAAATCCCAATATTTCATTTAAGTATCTTCTTTCTATGCTATGATTTCGTAGAGCCCACCCTAGACCGGATACACATTTGAATTTTATTTCTGTTTTCCCAAATTCGATCTTGGATCTACCGGATTTTTTATGAGGTTCAATACACTTTTTCCTTCTCTTTCCTTACTATTCTAAAGAATTGAAAGGGAGAGGCGAGGTTTTAGTTACGTCATGTGGAATTATATTTCTTCATTTCTTCGCATATCAATAACTAGAATTAAAAAAAGGGGAATGACAGGGCATCTGGGAATAAACGATTAATTTCTATCAATAGACCCGCTAAAGACCCAAACCATAGAGTAGTTAACACAGGTGCCACGGAGAGATATGTTTTTAGATCTCGCATTGAAAATCCTCCTTCTTTATTGTAATACATATATTGTCAGATGCTGTAGTT